AAGAAAAATATGGTGAATGAACTGATCTTTACATCAGTTGATGAAAGAGCCCAATGCAACAAAATGCATGTTGGGTCTTTGAAAAAGTTCGAATCATTTCGATAATAATCAGTTTTATCTTTTTTACCGAGAAGGTCTACGGTTCGAGTCCGTATAGCCCTAATACATTCCATTTTTATTTTGTTTTGTATAGAAATTTGAGTAGTAGTAGGAACAATAAAATAAACACAAGAATTCATTCCAACGGACCAAATTGGTATTTGTCAAATCTCGGATAAAATACCCATCTCTCTCCATCCACTTTCATGAATGAATTACATATGATATTTTTATTATTCTTTTTTGAATTGTTTTTCATTGAATTTTTAATTTATTTATTGAATTTCTTTAATTTCTTCTTTACTATCTTTACTATAAAGATAAGGGATTCTTTACTTTTACTTTTTATTTATAAGATATAAGATCAATATGAAATAGAAAAAATATACAAGATATACATAAGATAATAAGTCTAAACTAAGTATAAGAGCATGCTATGTCTACACCTCACATATAGAAATAGAATCAAAAGGAGAAAAAAAGAAAAGATAGAAGTGGAATGACATTAGATGAATCTTGAAACAAGGTATGTCCTACAGCAAACAAACTCTCAACTATGCGGCTTTCTTTAATCAAAATTATTTTCTTGTTTCATCGAAGAAGTTCTAGATGATTTGAAAATTCCAATTCAAATGGAAGAATTAGGCCTATTCCACATTCATAGGAGTACTTTTATGTTTCTGCTTCACGAATATGATATCTTCTGGTCATTCCTAATAATATCAAGCATTATTCCTATCTCGGCATTTGTCATTTCGGGGATTTTAGCCCCGATTAGGGAAGGTCCAGAAAAGCTTTCTAGTTATGAATCAGGTATAGAACCCATGGGGGATGCTTGGGTACAATTACGAATTCGCTATTACATGTTTGCTCTAGTTTTTGTTGTTTTTGATGTTGAAACGGTCTTTCTTTATCCATGGGCAATGAGCTTTGATGTATTGGGTGTATCTATCTTTATAGAAGCTTTCATTTTTGTGCTTATCCCAATTGTGGGTTCAGTTTATGCATGGCGAAAAGGAGCGTTGGAATGGTCTGAACTGAATATTGAGACAATCAAAAGAAAAGGGAAGGAAAGGATGACATTGAAACAGTTATGAATTTGGTCGAGTTTCCATTACTTAACTTAACCAAACAACTCCCAATTCAATTATTTCAACTACATCAAATGATCTCTCGAATTGGTCAAGACTTTCCAGTTTATGGCCACTTCTCTATGGTACCAGTTGTTATTTCATCGAATTTGCTTCATTATTCATTAATAGGCTCGCGGTTCGACTTTGATCGTTATGGGTTGGTGCCAAGATCGAGCCCAAGGCAAGCAGACCTCATTTTAACAGCCGGAACAGTCACAATGAAAATGGCTCCCCTATTTAGTAAGATTATATGAGCAGATGCCTGAACCAAAATATGTCCTTGCTATGGGAGCTTGTACTATTACAGGAGGGATGTTCAGTACTGATTCTTATAGTACTGTTCGCGGAGTCGATAAGCTAATTCCTTTGGATGTCTATTTGCCAAGTTGTCCACCTAAGCCAGAGGCAATTATAGATGCTATAACGAAACTTCGTAAGAAAATATCCCGAAAAATATTTGAAGATAGAACTGTGTATCAACAGGAGAATCGATGTTTTACTACTAATCACAAGTTTTACCTTCGACGCAGTACTCATACTGGAAATTACGATCAAGAATTACTCTATCAATCACCATCTACTTCAGAGATACCTTTTGGATTTGAAAAAGATTTCAAATCCAAAAGGTCAGTATCTTCCTACGAATTAGTGAATAAGGCAGGGTTTTCTTGTGCAGAATAAGAAAAAGCGGGTCAATCATTAAGATGAAAAATCTTATTGTCAATATGAAATATTCATACAAAGAAAAATGCGGGAGAGATGAAGAAGATGCAGGTTCATTTATCTGATTGGCTAGTAAAGCATGAGCTAATTCATAGATCTTTAGGCTTTTATTGTCGAGGAATAGAGACTTTACAAATAAAAATCGAGGATTGGGATTCAATTGCTGTCATTTCATATGTATATGGTTACAATTATTTACGCTCCCAGTGTGCCTATGATGTAGCATTTAGCTAGTGTGTATCACCTTACGAAGATACGATATGGTATAGATAAACCAGAAGAGGTATGCATAAAAGTATTTGCTCCCAGGAGTAATCCTCAAATCCCGTCAGTTTTCTGGATTTGGAGAAGTGCTGATTTTCAGAAACGGGAATCTTATGATATGTTGGGAATTTATTATGAGAACCATCCTCGCCTTAAACGTATCTTGATGCCTGAAAGTTGGATAGGCTGGCCTTTACGTAAAGACTATATTACGCCCAATTTCTATGAGATTCAAGATGCTCATTGATTTAAATTAAAATGAAATCTGGAGTCGTGTCGTATAAGTAAAAAAGCGGTTTTTTATCATTCAATGAGCATCTTTTGGTATTTCCCTTCTAGATGAAAAAGAGTAACTGAACTTTCATTCGTATTGTGGAGGGGCTAAAATAAAAAAAGAAAAAAAGGTTCTCATTGCTATTCCCCAATTGGGAAGATATCATATAATATATCTATATCTTTCGTATGAGCAGATCCTGATAGCTAATTTTTTTAGCTATTAGCTATTAAATTTGAGATATATACAAAAATTTCACATACTTTTGGAATAAGAAAAGTATGAACAGAGAGTAAAAAAATACAAATGAAAAAGAAAGTAAAGAATATCTATTCCGATCCGTCTCAATGAATTAATTTCATTTGTATGAGGTATGAATATCTATCTGATACATTATTAACGTGTCAGGAACCAGATTTGAACTGGTGACACAAGGATTTTCAGTCCTCTGCTCTACCAACTGAGCTATCCCGACCATTTCCCGTGCATCATCTTAGCAGAATACTTATATCTATGTCAATGAATTTCTTAGATCTTCAAAAAGAAGACTTTCTTTGTTTGTAAATGTAAGTAAAAAAATATGGACTATAAATAATTCAATAACGGAGATTCCTTGAACATACTTGAACATATATGTTCATATTGTATTATACAAAACAAATGAGATTGGGTTGGAAAAAGATACGAAGATTTCTATTCGGATCCATTTGTGAAAGAACAGAGTGAATGAAATGAGAAAGATATTTCAGTTTGTTTAAACTGAGCTCCACTGATGAAAAAAAAAAGAAAGAGGATGGGGATAAATAAAAAGTGAGGAAGTAAAATGGGCTTTTTCTTGGGGATAGAGGGACTTGAACCCTCACGATTTAAAAATTCGACGGATTTTCCTCTTACTATAAATTTCATTGTAGTCGGTATTGACATGTAAAATGGGACTCTCTCTTTATTCTCGTCCGATTAATCTTCTAAAGATCTATCAAACTCTGGAATGAATCATTTGATCACTGAATATTCGAATTCGATTCTTTTTTCAACTTCAATGAGAATTGATTCACAATAACTCTTCAATTTTTCATATCTTTTTTGATCTCTATTATTCTAATTATTATTAGAAATTAGAATTAATAGAATAATAGAAAGAGAGGGTTTCTATAGATCCTTATCTCATACTATTACTCATATTAATAGTAATCTAAATATGAAAGAAATAGAATATAGAATGAATATATATATATACTAAAATATAGAATCTAAAGAAATAGAAGATTTATATTCTCATATCTCATATATAGAGATACAGAATAGGATTCAATCTAAGATTTGGGTTGTGATTAATCGTTTGCTATGTCAATATGTATACGTACGTATTAGGTATATAAAGTTATCCTTTCTTTCATTTCAATAGAAGGATTTTCACTACTAACGTAACGTAGTCAATTTCATCCGTTAGAACAGCTTCCATTGAGTCTCTGCACCTATCCCTTCTTATTCTCATTTTCCATCGTTTTTTCTCTCAAAACAAAGATTTGGCTCAGGATTGCCCATTTTTAGTTCCAGGGTTTCTCTGAATTTGGAAGTTACCACTTAGCAGGTTTCCATACCAAGGCTCAATCCAATCAAGTCCGTAGCGTCTACCAATTTCGCCATATCCCCCTTTCCTTTGAGACAAGGATCCCGTTGGAATTCCATCCAACTCTTTCATTTATCTTGACACTCTTTAATTAATTAGGTAATGATTCCTATTATCGAAAAAGTGTATGCTGCTATTTTCTTTTTTTGCCCACCCTCTATTCTATATTCTATCATTTCATCTCTATTGGATGAACCTTATTTGTTTCAATACGAAATGATTTTATCATTGATGTATCCGCAATTCAATATGGATAGATATCTACCACATATATATATATGTATATATGCCTTTCCTACTCCTTCATTTTTACAGTGCAGCTTGGAGTAGTGGAACGGTCGATATTCATCCTTTTTTTTTTCATTTCAAAATATAAAAATAGGATCTCATTGATATATTGAGATTTTATTTTCATATATATGAATATGGAATAGAATTTCTATTTAGATCTAGTATATATCTAAATAGAATCTAAAATATATAACATATAACTAAAAAATAGAATAAATTTAAATAATAAATAAATGAAATAAAAAAAGAAGAAGAATCACTAGGTAATAGCTAAGATCCGATAGTTTCCTGTATTCCTATACACTATTGCTTTATATCCGCCCGCTTAGCTCAGAGGTTAGAGCATCGCATTTGTAATGCGATGGTCATCGGTTCGATTCCGATAGCCGGCTCTTTTTCTTTATCGATTTTTTTCTTTTCATGATTGAAAATCTCTACTCTCGCTTTCTCTAAATGTCGAGTCGCCGATCTATTATGTCATGGTAACTTGCAGCTATAGCTATGAATAAAAAAGTTGACTAGATCAATTAGATTTCTACATAAGAAATTGGAAAACGTAATCTTCGTTTGAATTTCCTATGTATATATATAGGAAATCTAAATATTGATAATATTTATTTTATTCTGTTTTGTAGGACTTTAGTCAATTGAGTTTTGCTTTGCTGGTCCTTTAGTTCAGTCTGAATTTATATCTTTTTGTCAAATGAAAGCTAATCAAAAAGGAGCCTTTATATGTCTCGTTACCGAGGACCTCGTTTCAAAAAAATACGCCGGCTGGGAGCTTTACCGGGACTAACTAGTAAAAGACCCAGATCCAGAAGCGATCTTCAAACCCAATTGCGCTCTGGAAAAAGATCACAATATCGTATTCGTTTAGAAGAGAAACAGAAATTGCGTCTTCATTATGGTCTGACAGAGCGACAATTACTGAAATATGTGCATATTGCTGGAAAAGCCAAAGGGTCAACAGGCCAGGTTTTACTACAACTACTTGAGATGCGTTTGGATAACATCCTTTTTCGATTAGGTATGGCTTCGACCATTCCTGGAGCCAGACAATTAGTTAACCATAGACACATCTTAGTGAATGGTCGTATAGTGGATATACCAAGTTATCGTTGCAAACCCCGAGATATTATTACTACGAAGGATAAAGAAAGATCGAAAGCTCTGATTCAAAATTATCTTGTTTCATCCCCCTACGGGGAATTGCCAAACCATTTGACTATTGACTCCTTACAATATAAAGGATTTGTAAATCAAATAATAGATAGTAAATGGACCGGTCTTAAAATAAATGAGTTGTTGGTCGTAGAATATTATTCCCGTCAGACTTGATTCTAACGAAAATACAAAAGCAAGGTTCATAACAATTTGGACTCCTTTCGCTGAAGTAAATAGAGTACCTTGTGCCCTGTCTCATTCACGTGTTCAAAAAGGATCGGCAATAGGATTTTTTTTATTCTTTTCAATAGATTTCTATTTTTGTATTTCTTTTACCTATCACAGGGATTAATTAGGGATAGAGAATGTATATTAAATAAGGGTCTTACCATTAGAATAATGATATCAATTCTTATTTTATTTGATACATTGTAGTCGGTAACGTTGATGAATGAAAAGAAAGGGAGAGAGAGGGATTCGAACCCTCGGTAAACAAAAGTCTACATAGCAGTTCCAATGCTACGCCTTGAACCACTCGGCCATCTCTCCTACAGAATGTTATTCTTGACCAAAACCCAAATGAATAGCGAGTCCTTCATCTTAATTGTAGTACATGTATGACGGTCCGATGGTTCCATAAGAAGAAATCTTTTTTTTCCAATTTCCTATTTATCAACAACAACTTCTTTCATCAGCTAACCCATGGAATTCATGAATCGTCCGATGAATCTTTCTATTTCAATTGTATGGTGTGGCACATACACGTTATGCAAACAAAAAGGATGGTTTTTTATTTTAATTTGATTTTATCATGGAATTATTATTCTATTCTTTTCCTTTTTGAATCATAACCAAATCAAAGATTCTCGAGTTATAAAAATCCATAGGAAATTTGGTTATGAAACTTAGATGAAATAGTAATAGTCATTGGTAGATTACGAAATTTGAATGAAATTGAATCTGATTCAACTATTTCATTTCATCTTTGTTCAAAAAGTGACACCGCATCTTTTCCAATTAGTCTGTTTTTATGTTATTTTGTACTGTACAATTCCTTTTTTTGTGGGATCGTTTTCCCCGAAGGGGGATGAGAAGAATTATAGAATGAATTGCTAATTATGCCTAGATCTCGAATCAATGGAAATTTTATTGATAAGACCTCTTCAATTGTAGCCAATATCTTATTACGAATAATTCCGACAACTTCAGGAGAAAAAAAGGCATTTACCTATTACAGAGATGGTGCGATTTGATCTTTTCTTGTTTTTTTTTACCTCTCAGTTTTACGAGAAAAAGAACGTAGTTAGGAAGAGAAAAAAAATTAGTGAAAGAAACCTACGCTTGGTGAAGGTGAAGTTTAGAGATAGAGCAATTCCTTCTGTCGTGTATCCTCGATTGATGCAGCCTTAGATGCTTCAATTCTCGATTTTAGTATTAAGCGAAAGGTTAATCTATAGGTTCTGTATTGGAGGTCAATACTACTTCATTTAGTACCAATAGGTGGCATCGGGGAAAAAGCACTACACCTAGGAATCAACAACACAAAAACTTTGTTATAAAGAACCCTTTTCCTTGTCGGTATCGGGACTAAAAAGAATGGTTAGGAAAACAAAGATCCATCTCATTCGTACTTTTGATACCCGTATAACCATCAAAGACTGTTGAAGTGACTAATTCCTGGAAATCATAAGCGTTGAGTACAAAGAAATCTTTGGAGTTATCATTTCTATCTAGCACTAATATCACTAATCTGATTGGTGTTAAGAAAAAACCTCTTGTGGGAAGGTTGGCTAGAAATTTCTTGTAAAAATACCAGCTCCTGTCAGTTAATAATAATAATAATGAGAATAGTGAAATTTTGATTACATGAATTATTCCTCTTAGTACTATGCACAGAAGGGAGGAGCCGTATGAGATGAAAA